AATATCTTTTTGTCATTTATCCCCACTCTTTCACTCTTGAAAAATTTTTGTTCCGATGGAACCTTCCCTTCTACGGTCGATTAACCCTCCAGCCAGGGCCAAGCCAGTCTTCTTTTCTATTCGTTATTTTTTTCTGATTTGGATTACTATTACCCGTTCTTTTCTATTAATTATTATACAGAGAGATCCTTTGAAAATCAATTCGAGTTCGCATGTTGAATCTTATGCACGAGTTTGAACTTCTTATTTCTTTCGATCTAAGAAGTGCAAACTGAGCAAGGAAAGACCTTATTATTTTCTTAATAAATAAACACGGATCGCGGAGTATACCCAAACTGTAATGACGAGTTCGATACAGACGTGGACTGAAATCATCTTAAGCACCCCCACTCTTTCACTAAGGATTTCTCCTAAATGGATTCCTCCGAGACCGGAGGAATCTTATCAAGATAGATGGGCAGATCAAAGGGTGAATCTGCTCTTAGGAATCATTAAATACTTTAAATGATTGTTCTGATGTATGATGGAAATTGGTTGAAAGGACAGGATCAACTTAATTTTTTGTGGTGAAACAAAAGATCGCTCATTTCCGCCTCGAATAGATTCTTCGCTTTTCTTTCCAAGGGACTCTTGTTCTGTTGCCTTGAAGGGGGCACTAATCTTTTGACTTTGAATCCCGTCCCAGCAGGTATCATTCCCGCCAGAACAACGTTCTCTTTCAGGCCTTTGACCCAATCTATACGACCTCGGAGAGCCGCTTTTGCTAAAACTCGCGCAGTTTCCTGAAAACTCGCTTCAGATATGAAACTTTGAGTATTCAGAGATGCTCTTGTTATCCCCAAGAAAATGGCTCGGTAACAGATCCCTTCTTCCAAAGCGCGTCCCATTCGTTCCGCGCGCAACAATCCAACAAGTTCGCCGGGTGAAAAAACATTAGACATTCCGTCTTCGGAAATTAACACTTTTGATGTTATTTGACGTACAATAAGTTCGATATGCCTATTATGTATCTGGACCCCCTGGGATCGATAAACCTTTTGGATCTTATTAACTAAACAGATACGGCTTTGCACTATAGTTAGCTCAGCACCAATCAAGAAGCCCCAAGGAATTCCAAGAAGTCTTGTTATACATTTGTTCCAACTCTCAACCCTCTTTTTGAGATTCATTGAGATTGAATCAATTGAACGCGCTTCGAACACCTGTTCTACTTTTGGAAGCCCTTGCGTTATATCACTAGATCTTGATTTTTCATATAGAAATGTAACTAATATATCTCCTTTAGAAAGGATTTTCCCATAATTACCATGAACAGTTGTCCCTGGGGTAGCCAAATAAGGCTTAGCCGATCGTATGATTACAGAGTCAACTTGAACAATTAGAACTTGACCCGATTTTAGATGCGGTCCTTTTTTGGCTATACATACATTTTCACAAATAAACTGCCCAAGACGAATGATTGTTGATGCTTTTTCAGAATAATTGAAATGCAAAAAATACCAATTCAAATTTAATGGATTCAAAATAATGTTATTGCACGGATCGGGATTTCTAATTTTCCTATTTTCATCCATTAAATAATATTTAAGTACTTGAAAAGACGGTTTCAAATTGTTAAGTTGAAAATAGTGAGTTATCAAGATCGGATTACAAGTGATTAACTGTGAAAATGAATCAAAATTCACAATTTGAAGACCTGTTCCTAAAGGGCCCAACAACTTCTTAGTTGGAATTAGGGGGTCTTTTTGAATTGATTCTTTTATCACATCAGGAGATTTTACATCGTTGAATGCACCCATTCGCGAACAAGAACAATTGGATGATGACAAAATTATCAAAGATTGGCAGTTCGGATTTCCATTTAACAACGTATGGATAGTTCCTTGATTTTGGTTAAGGGGTTCTTGAATTCTTCCCCTCGAATAGTAAGAAATCGAAGAAAAGGGATTGATATTGGTTCGATCTGATCCACGATCAGAGATCAAGCCTGAACCCGATAAATCATTCCTTTTTAGGGTATAAGAAATAGGCGATTTTGCTAAATCGATTCTTAGAAAATCTTTAATCAAAGCATTTGTCCTTATTTCAACAAAGGAAGCAGAGGCCTGGTCACTAGCAGAACTCTTTTTGTCTTGGTCCCAATTTAATACTAAACAAGTCCGAACTAATTGAATATTTGTATCCGAAATTATCCGAATTCGATTGGCATTTGCATAAAATAGATAATTGACAATTTCAAGTTCTAGATTATCCCTTTCCTGCAATAGATCCGTAGGGAAAAGTCTTACTAAATTTATCTCCTCCGTTATTTCATATGTGATTACAGGTCGAATCAAAACAAAAGACTTTTTCTTGGTAAGTCTGAACCGTTGGATATAGAGCCAATTTTGCACATTTTTGTATTCCTTCCAATTTGTTTTTCCTGTTCTTGGTGGTATCAAGACGCTATTATGTGGGGATATCTTACCTGTCTTTCCAGGAAAATGGATATCGCCAGAAAAAATTCTAAGTTCAATTCTGTTTTTTTTTATCTCCACTTGGACCAACCCGCCTATTCGGCTTCTTGTCTTTAAAGTGATTTGTGTATCTACTCCAATAATACTATTGTGTCGTACCATTAGAGAAGAAGGTTCGGATAAGATATGAACTTCCTCGGGAATAAAAAAAAATCGATCGACTCTTTCTTGTTTTGGCCTAAATTCCGTGATACCTCCATACTCAATGAAGTCCTCTTTCAAGCCTCCATACTCAACGAAATCCTCTTTCAAGCCTCCATCCTCAATGAAGTCCTCTTTTTTGAAGATGGAATCCATTTCTATAGTCTCATATTCGACAATTCCCGAGTTCTTTATTCTATAAAGAGGATCATCGAAATAGGCCAGAATACTATTTTTCTGTAAAATCCCATTTCTCGGTATTTCAATTGAGATACACGAAGGGGGCCTAAGGTCGTTCTCGAGTTCTTGAATCGAATGGAGTGGGATGACAAACCTATTTCTTCTCCTCTTTGCCAATAACTCAGAATTCTCATCGAGAATGGCTGTAGATCTGAGATTATAAGAACCCTTACATCTGATTTGATTATGTTTTGAAGAATCGGGAATCCCATCTCCTCTTTTCCCAGAAAACTCCGACCTAAAGAATTTAGGTCGATTAGTTATTGAGGGGTTAGAAATAGATCTCCCCTTGCCAGAACGAGAATGGGCGTTCATTTGATCTTGATCCTTGTGGATCGAAAGGCAGACTAGACTGGATTTCCATGGCTCTCCTAATAATATCCATAAATGACTTGTCTTTGGTAAGAGATGAACATTACCATAATTCAATTCAGGTGCATGATACACATTGGTATTCCAGTGCATTTCGCCTTCTGAATCCGAATAAATATGTTTTCGAACCTTCTCTTTCAAACTCAAAGTGGCTGTTCCCGCGCGAATCTCGGCAATCACTTGCTCTGATTCTACATATTGATCGTTTTGAACTAAAAGAAAACTTTTGGACGGAATCCTCACATTGTGTATCCTATCTTCACTCTCAATAGTTACATACACGTCTATCGAACATAGAAAAGCAGGATGTCCATGACGTGTACGTGTCGGCTGAACTAAATCCTCATTGAATGTTATTTTTCCATTCGAAGGGGCTCGCACATGTTCGGCAGTACCTCCAGTGAATACTCCGCCGGTATGAAAAGTTCTTAATGTTAATTGAGTGCCTGGTTCCCCAATCGATTGACCTGCAATAATACCTACAGCTTCCCCCAATTCGACCAGGTCTCCATGAGTCGGACTTCGACCATAACAGAATCGGCAGATCCAAGATGTACTTCTACAAGTAAAGGGAGTTCGAATAGATATTGATTGGGCTCGAAAAGTTATGACTCGATTGACAAGTCCAACCCCAATATCTTGATTTCGAGTGGCAATGCATCGCAAACCTATATATATATCATCTGCTAATACACGACCAATTAATGTTTGGCGAAAAATCCTTTCCTGCATGATCCCAGTTGGAGTTCGAGGGCTGACAGAAATACCCCTTATGGTACCACAATCTGTTCGACGTACAACAATGTGTTGAACTACTTCAACAAGCCTGCGAGTGAGATATCCAGCATCTGCTGTTCGTACAGCAGTATCCACAACTCCTTTACGGGCTCCATAGCAAGAAATAATATATTCTGTTAAAGAGAGCCCTTCGCGGAAATTGCTTTGAATGGGTAACTCAATCATTTGTCCTTGGGGATCTGACATTAATCCCCTCATACCTACTAATTGATGTACCTGAGATTGATTTCCTCGAGCTCCCGAAAAAGACATTATATGGACTGGATTAAATGGGTCGGTCATCCTAAAATTAGGAGTCATTTCTTGGCGCAAATATTCACTCGTAGAATACCATATTTCAATAGATTGGCGTAATTTTTCGACCGCGTGTACATTTCCATAATTATGCTGTTTTCCCAAAACGAAACTTTGTTGTTCAGCATCTTGAACTAGCCATCTCTTAGAGGGTAGTGTTAAAAGATCATCAATTCCTAATGAAATGGATGTAGCAGTAGCTTGTTGGAACCCCAGAGTCTTTACTTGATCCAAGATATGTGATGTATATGCCATTCCGAAGTGATCTATTAATCGACTAATAAGCTGTTTCATAGCAGTTCCGTCTATCACTTTATTGTGAAAGATCAGATTGGACCGTTTTGACATAAGTACCTCCCTATTCGGCTGAGTAGGATTTGACAATGAATTTGAGTTAATGATTGGAAAACTCCCTTTTCTCGATCTTTATTCGCGTAGAAATTCGGCAATAATTAAGGTCTTAGTTAAACAAGGGCGATCGGAATTTCCATCGCTCTAATAGAATTCCTTTATTTAGGAATCATATGAACAGGCCTCAGAAAACCCTTGTATGGCTTTATCGATTTCTTGATAAAGAGAAATATGACCAACAGTGGTTCGAATATATATATATAGAATTTCTTTTTTTATACTTCTTACTATTAGATAGTGCCTATAAATCTCATAATAGGTACCCAAAGATTCATAGTGAATTTCGATGGGAGCTTCTGCTTCTCTTGCAGCAATAACACCTTGCTCTCGTCGCCACCGGAGCCACAAAGGACTATCTAACTTGATTCGTTTTTGTCGATAAGCCCCAATTGCATCATAGGAATTACAAAAAAAGGCTTCTTTTTCTTTCATATACTTAGAGTTCTTCTTGTCAATTCTTTCATTTGGATAGTTTCTGCGAGTCCATGGATTATATCTATTTGCACAAATACCCCGCGGATTCCCGCTCGTTAGTACATAGAGTCCGATAAGCATATCTTGAGTTGGTGTGCAAATGGGATCCCCAATAGCCGGAGACAAAAGATTCATATGAGAAAACATAAGTAAATGTGCCTCGGCTTGAGCCTCCAAAGATAAAGGCACATGAACCGCCATTTGATCCCCGTCAAAGTCTGCATTAAATCCCTTACGAACTAATGGATGTAAATAAATAGCACGTTCTTCAACTAAAATGGGCTGGAATGCCTGTATGCCTAATCTATGCAGAGTAGGTGCTCTATTCAGCAATACAGGATGCCCCTCTATAACTTCCCGAAGTATTTCCCATACAATTGGTTCTTTTTCCCGAATTTTCCTCTTAGCAACTCCTATGCTCGAAGCAAAGTGTTCTCTAATTAGTCCACGAATTACAAATGTCTGGAAAAGCTCTAGTGCTATTTCGCGGGGCAATCCACATTGATGTAATGAAAGTGAGGGGCCCACGACAATGACTGAACGCCCTGAATAATCGACCCGTTTACCAAGCAGAGTCTCGCGAAATCTTCCCTCTTTGCCTTGAATTATATCGGCAAAGGACTTGTAAACTCTCTTATGCGCGTCCCTAGTTGGTTGTCCGCCGACTCCATTATCAAGAAGTGTATCCACAGCTTCTTGGACCAATTTCTCATAACTCATTATTACGTCTTGGGGCGTAAAGCTAATAAAGTTATTTGTTCTTAATATCCTTTTAAGCTCATTGTTCCGAGTAATAACTCGTATATAGAGTTCATTAAGATCCGAGCTCATTAATTTACCCCCATCTAGCTCAATGATCGGTCTCAACTCAGGAGGAAGAACTGGTAATAGACACAAAACCATCCATTCTGGTTGTATATTGGAATCAATAAAATGCTTAGCTAATCCCATGCGTCTAACCAAAAAATCTTTTCTTCTTCTAACCTTTTGATTTTGCGATTCATTCCCTGTGGGCCGTTCTTTCGCCAATTTTTCCCATTCTAACAATGAAGACTTTCTAATTTTTCGTAAATCTAGATCCCCTAATTGTTCTCGGATCGAACCTGCTCCATTGGAGAACTCTCGATTTCGAAATGTCTCGAAGCCTTGGGTATTAAAAAAGAGTGGGATACTGTATTTCCAAGATTCGATTTCATATTCGAAGAAACCTCGTAATCGTAAGAAAGTGGGTTTTTTAGCGATGGGCCTAGCAAAATAAAAATTGGGATAGGATCCGATAGAATCTTCCCCCCCCCGAAAAATCGGACGTGAAAGTTTCCTTTCATCCGGCTCAAGTAGGTACACTAAATAAAGAATACAAAGGGCGTTCTCGCTTGCAAATTATAGAAAGCCCCCCAAAAATCTACTCCTTACTCAAGTTTCTAGCAAAGACGAAGCAAAATTTCATTGATTCCAACTTCCTTATTATTTCTCTTTTCTGAATTCTTTGATTCAATTATGACATAAAGTCACTGTGAAATTCTTGAGTAGTCTACTTCCCCTTGAATAATGACTCTCATAATTCTTAATATTATGAATTAAGGAGTCCCTTCGGATTCATAAGGGATTTACTTGTCTATGGACTATTCCATTCGATCTTTTAGGCCCTGACTTCACCTCGACGATTAGGCCACGATATCCTTAAAGTCTATATGCGATAGATAGACTTTGGTAACCATGACAGATTGCCTATTTGCTTCCTTGACCAGAATTTCTTTCGAAAAGAAAGCAACTGGTTAATTCCACAAAAGAAAAAATCTTTGTTTACGAGGTCTAACTAGAAATTCCTATTTATTTATTATGAACTCGACCATAGATCAATTCCCCTTTTTATTTGGGAGTATTGAATACGCCCTAACTCTGAGTTTCATCTTACTTTTCCCAAGGAAGATGTCAGCGACAGGGCATCCCGATTGGAGTGAATGGGATGACAGTTTCTTAGTACGAATCTGTAAAATAAGAATTTCGATCAAATCACACATCGCCGTATACTAGCCCTTCTAATTCTTTAAGAGGTTTATCTAAAAGATTTGCAATATAACTAGGAAGACGTTTCAAATACCATACATGGGTTACCGGGCACGCCAGTTTAATGTAGCCCATTTGAGATCTTCGTACCCGAGAATCAACAAATTCGACTCCGCATTCTTCACAAAATTGCCGGTCTTCTTTTTCATCGCCGATTTCTCGATAATTTCCACAAGCACAAAATCCA